AGGGAAGTGCTTTATAAACAAACATATGTATAAAAAAAACATATTTTATTTAAATTTATCCTCTTCATGCTTACTATAACTAGTTATTTCGGTTTTCTACTAGCAGCTTTGACTATAACCTCAGCTCTATTTATCGGTCTAAACAAGATACGACTTATTTGAAATTAAAATTAATAATTAATTGCATGAACCATTCCTAAAAAAAAGCCTTCTGTGGTAGTTCATATATTTTATAGTTCCTTACCCGGTCAATTTCCAATTCTTGGTCATTGAGATTCATGGGTAATACGGATTAATATTTAAGGATAGATATATTCCCTCTCCTTTTCTCCGTTCAAAGAAATTGAAATGATTGAAGTTTTTCTATTTGGAATTGTCTTAGGTCTAATTCCTATTACTTTGGCTGGATTATTCGTAACTGCATATTTACAATACAGACGGGGTGATCAATTGGACCTTTGATTAATTAACATCTCTTTTTTTTGATTGACCTCCTACTTTCTGTTTCTTTAATCTACAGGAGGTCAAATTAAGATTGCTGTTCAAGTATTTCAGTGTAATTTTCAACCGAACAAATAACAAATAATAAGAATGGAATCACGCTCTGTAGGATTTGAACCTACGACATCGGGTTTTGGAGACCCACGTTCTACCGAACTGAACTAAGAGCGCTTTATTATCACAAAAATAATTTTTTGACCCAATTTGTCTTGCATGTATATACTATCATAAAAAATATAATAAAATTAAAGATTGATTTTGTATATCCAATTTTAATCAATTGAAATTAATCCCTCGTTACTGCCCATAAGTAATAGGTAGGGATGACAGGATTTGAACCCGTGACATTTTGTACCCAAAACAAACGCGCTACCAAGCTGCGCTACATCCCTTTCAATTGGCCTACAGTGTCATTGTAGAGAATCTCTGTCTTGTTTTCCACATCTTTATTTCTTCCATTAATATACACAAACTATCTTGCTATTTCTTCTTTTTTGTCTCATATATCATATCATATAACATATAATAATAAAAGACTTATATTATATACGTATTAAATATACGTATTAAATAAAGATAAAAACCGCCGTAAAGTAAAAAAAAATGAATATTTTTCGGGAATTCTCAGGTAGAAGTAAAAAGGGACTTATTTTTTTGTTTTAAGAAAAAGAATATCGACTATCTACTGTACTGACTACTGTACTGAATCGTTGTACATTTCAATTTGAATTAGGGATTCTACATACAAATACAAGTGGTCAGTCGTTAACTACATATACACATCGAGTCATATATGTATTACCATTATGTAATACATTTTAGAATAAAATAACAATAACGAATAATAACGAATAAAGAAGGAGGATTTTCAATGCGAGATCTAAAAACATACCTCTCCGTGGCACCGGTAGTAAGTACTCTATGGTTCGGGTCTTTAGCGGGTTTATTGATAGAGATCAATCGTTTATTTCCGGATGCGTTGATATTTCCTTTTTTTTCATTCTAGTTAGTGAGATGGGGGGGTGAAGAAGATTAGAGATACAATCAAATATCTGTGACTAATCCCTCTCCTTCTCTTCTTTTTTTTTTATAAACGGAAATGTGATGGCTGTAGCAACAATATCATACAAGATACTTAAATGAAATACTGTACAGCGATTTGTATTTATTATAAAGTGTAAATTACATATAGTTAGAAATCATTATATTTCTTATTATTACTATAGTTATTATTGATTGATTGGAATTGAAAGGAAATCTTTCATAATTTTATTTCGAGTTAGCAACTTCTATTTTTTTTTTCGTTCCTTTCTTCTTCCCTTCGGATTGGAAAATAGAAAAATGGAGTCCGTCAAAAACCCAAAGGAGGTTCATGGCCAAGGGTAAAGATGTACGAGTAACGGTTATTTTGGAATGTACCGCTTGTGTTCGAAACCGTGTTAATAAAAAATCAATGGGCATTTCCAGATATATTACTCAAAAGAATCGACATAATACGCCCGGTCGATTGGAATTGAGAAAATTCTGTACCTTTTGTTACAAACATACGATTCACGGTGAAATAAAGAAATAGATCGAACCGATCGCCTCCGTGTCCGCCTTCCAATCCAAGGAAGGTGAAAAATGACATATTATATATAACATAACCATTTCTATAACATATATTAAATAAATATAAATTAAATATAAACAAATCCTATTTATTAATTAATTCTAAATCATTTTAGATCGTTTTTGTTTTGATCCGATCGAAATAGGAGTAGAGTAGGATTTTCGGGATAAGGAATAAACAAACCATGGATAAATCCAAGCGATTCTTTCTTAAATCCAAGCGATCTTTTCGTAGGCGTTTGCCCCCGATCCAATCGGGGGATCGAATTGATTATCGAAACATGGGTTTAATTAGTCGATTTATTAGTGAACAAGGAAAAATATTATCCAGACGGGTGAATAAATTGACTTTAAAACAACAACGATTAATTACCGTCGCTATAAAACAAGCTCGTATTTTATCTTCTTTACCTTTTCTTAATAATGAGAAACAATTTGAAAGAAGCGAGTCGACCACTCGAACTGCTGGTCTGAGAACTAAAAATAAATAACTCTTCAATTGAATTAAAATAAAATTCCAATCCGAACTCAAACGCGAATTTACGTTTTGTTCGAAAACTTTGAGAATCCAGGTTTGATTATCGTGTCGTAAGAAAAAAATAATTGGGAAAGAAGAATAAATCTTTTTTTATTGAACGTGTTTGTTCATTTTGACAACTTTCTCATAGGATGATATTTTATCATACGAATTTCTACTCTACCTTCCCGGAGTTCATTCTCCAGGGAACTCCATTTAAAACATTCCAACGGATTCCTTCCAATCTCCTTATTTTATGATCTCATTCGAAATCATATAAAAACAATTCCTATTTAATATAGCTATTTGTGCAAGTATTTTACGATTAAGAAGCAACTGCCCCTTGTACAGATTGTGTATTAGTCTACTATAACTATAGTATATATTATTGTCTCGACTTACTGCATTTATCCGAGTGATCCACAAACGCCGAAAATCTCTCTTTTGCCTATCTCTATCCCGATGAGCTGAAACCAAAGCTCTTATTTTCTGTTGAGTAATAGTCCGAGTAAGTCTTGAATGAGCCCCTCGAAAGCTTGAGGCAAATAAACGAATTTTTGTTCTACGTCTTCGAGCTATATATCCCCGTTTAATTCTGGTCATTGAATAAATGAAACTTTGATGAATAACTAATTGATTTCTTTTCTTTCAGTTATTTTCTTCCCCTTTCCTAGTCTATTAATAACAAAACGGATTCTTCCAATGTATAAAACAAAATTCCAATGGCTTTTGCTACTATAACCTTCCCGACCACGATTTTTTTTTATAGGCTTTCGCCTCGAAATAATAATTTTTTTTGATACTAGGTATCAAAAAAAACATAGTAAATCAAAAAGTAGTAAATATAAATGGGTATAGTGGGTTCCATCGTTTCTATGGTTTCTTCGTAAACGGTGAGGTCCTCTCTATACACCGGAGCCCCTTCTTTCATTTAATGAATGTTATTGTTAACTTGTACAGTTCACACTCTTTGGCTCTACCCATAATTATCTAGTAATAGGTCTTTCACAACGAAACCCACCAATACAGTAACGGTATTTAATTATGAAGATTAGCTGAGTAGCTGACCCTGTTAGTCCGTTCTTGCAAGAATCAAGAATAAGGGCATAATCTTTCCGCCTTTTAAATCGGATTTCCCTGCTTAATGGATACCATTTTCTACCAATGGGGAATTCTTTCTCGTCGTAAATTAAAAATGGAAATGATTGGGTTTGGCACCAATGAAAACCATAAATTTGATAACACAATAGAAAGATATGATAGATCTTTTTTATTTTTAGATTTACCTTTTTTAGTTTTAGATAGTAAATGGGTAAATGGGTTTCTTTCATTCTATCCTATTCATTGGTCCTGATCGCTAATACTGGATCAATTGTTTTCTTTCTTTTGGCCTAGCACATTATCTGAACGAGTCGCACATACACCCTAGTACATGTTCCTCGTCGCTGAGGACATCCCCGAAGAGCAGGAGATTTCGTGACATTTTTGATTGACTGTCTTGTGTTTCTAATAAGTTGTTTAATAGTTGGCATGTTGAATCATATACATAATGAGCTGGTTTAGATCGATCCTAACCGGATGATTATGAATCATTTATATATTAATAGATTAATTATTAATTATTATTAATTAATAGAATATTATAATAGAATATTAAACCCGGTAAGACGATAAAATCGCAAATCGCGGATTTGCGTGAAACCCCTGTTCTGTTAGTTTTAGTTTTTGTTATTTTTTTTAACCGCTACACGATCAACAATTCCATGAGCTTGGGCTTCTGTTGCTGACATAAAAATATCTCTTTCCATGTCTTCGGAAACAACCCATAAAGGTTTGCCTGTTCTTTGTACATAAACCCTTGTGATGGTTTCGCGCAGCTTCAGTAGTTCTTCCGCTTCCAGGACAAATTCTCCCGTCTGTGCCTCATAAAAAGCACTAGCAGGTTGATGCATCATTACCCTGATAATATAACATAATAGATAGTTCCTCTATCTTGCATGATGAAAGTCGAAGAGATAAAGAATAATCAAATTAATAGTACGAAAAAAAAGATAGAATTGAACAACCGTACAGGCATCTTTTGTGCATTGCATACGGCTCTACAATGGAATTCACTTTTACCTGTTTTTACCTTACATCGAGGAAATAGAAAAAAAAATAGAAAATATACCTATATATAGAGTCTCTCAGATTCACATAGGTAAATGATCCACTAACCACCCTTCCTTTTGGAGTAGTTAAAAAATACTATGATGGCTCCGTTGCTTTATTATTTCGTCTGTTATTTAGCAATCCCAAAGTTTCTTTTTTTTTTCAATACAAATAAATAAGATTTTTTTTACTTATTTATGTTTTTTTTTTTTTATTTTTGTATTCTTTCATAACATAAATATTGTTATCTTCGGTGTAAAAACAAAAAAGTTTGTGACGCTGAAATAGGTCTCCCGATAGATCAGATAAAATTGGAAATACCCTTTCTTTATCTCATACTACTCTTTCGATACATAATGTAAGTATTTTGAAAAATTTTTCTTTTTATATCGAATTCGAAGTGCCATGCTATTATTACTTAATATTCATATTTCCTATAGCGCGAAGGCATAGTCTTCGTTTTTTCTCTCAAATAAAATAAAAAACTCATTGGCGCCAAGCGTGAGGGAATGCTAGACGTTTGGTAATTTCTCCTCCGACCAGAATAAAAGATGCCATTGAAGCGGCTAATCCCATGCATACTGTCTGTATATCTGGTCGCACAAATTGCATAGTATCATAAATAGCTACTCCGGGTATTAGCCACCCGCCAGGAGAGTTTATAAACAAATACAGATCTTTGGTATCGTCCTCTATACTGAGATATACCATAAGACCAATAAGTTGATTCGAGATCTCGTTATCAACCGGTTGGCCTAAAAAAAGTAATCTTTCTCGATAAAGTCGGTTGATTGGGATAAAATTGTATCCCTTAGGAACCGTACATGCGCCTTTTGATGCATACGGTTCAACACAAATTGCGAAAAAAAAAAAAGAATCAATGTGTAGATTCTAGCTTTCTTTCTTTTTTTATATTCATAGCAGGCTCTTTTTAACTTGTAACAAAAGGGGGCTTTTTCTTTCATGTTTCAAGAAAGATGAGTTTTGGCCTGTTTTAATTTATATATAAATTAAAAACCTATAAATAAAAAAAAAATTCACTAAACTTATCGGACTAACTTCTCATTGATGTATTGTTTCATCGGGATCCAATCCAAATCACGATGTAATTTTCTTGTTCCTGAACGGTCTTCTTCAACTTTTTTTAGGTTTAGGCTCTACTCCGAGTAAAGATCTGCCCGATTTGGATTTGCACATATAGGACAAATGCCCCAATACCACGTCTTTTTGCTACGACTTCCTTTTTTTTTATTTATTCCATGTCTCCCGCCAAATAGTAAATATTCAATGCATTCATCACATTACTCGATTGATTAACAGTTTGAGATCGTTATTATATATCATTATTATATATTATAAGTGGAAAATCTTTATAAATAGAATATGATATAAGTGGTAATCATAGATATATTACCAATTGGTTTTTTTTTCTAAACGGAGCCTTTATATTAATATAATATTTCATTTTTTTGGTCTAACCAAGCCAACCATAAATTATAAATTATAATAATTGAGAATATTAATCTGTATACCCCCCTAAAAAATAGATTGAATTGAACTTCATTGTATTTCACGCTCCAAATTTTTGATGATTCAATCAACCTTTCTTGGGCGAAAGAGAGGATATCTCCATCGGGTAAGAGAACGGGGAAATACCATATGACCAAATATATCTGACAAGTCGCACTATACGTCAATCCACGATGCATCTTCCTCTCCAGGGTTTCGAAAAGGAACTTTTGGAACACCAATAGGCATTAAATGAAATAAAAATTAATTACTATAGCTCACTTTGATGTGAAAGCGTAACAATGTATTTATTGTCTTAATAATATTGTTCTTTATCCTATTTTATCCATAGATCGAATAAGTTTATAAAAAAGGAAGACAGAAATACTAAAGGAAAATTCTTTCAAATAGGTCCTTTGAATGATGAAAAAAAAAATATAAATGCGGTCACTCATATAAAAGGTATCAACCTCTTACCATTGCGTATTGGTACTTATCGGGTGTAGAATAGATCTGCTTCTTTTTGTTCCTACAAACAAAATTGTTCTATTATTACTAAAAGAATAGAACAAATATTAATCCTTTCCCCGAGATAATGCACTCAAAAGGGAAGGTCTATAGTATAGTTTTTTTCCAGTGCAATAAAGTTACATAGTGTCTATTTTTCGTTGATAGAGGGGTATTTACATGGGTTTGCCTTGGTATCGTGTTCATACCGTCGTATTGAATGATCCCGGTCGTTTGCTTGCTGTCCATATAATGCATACAGCTCTGGTTGCTGGTTGGGCCGGTTCGATGGCTCTATACGAATTAGCGGTTTTTGATCCCTCTGACCCTGTTCTTGATCCAATGTGGAGACAAGGGATGTTTGTTATACCCTTCATGACTCGTTTAGGAATAACCAATTCATGGGGCGGTTGGAGTATCACAGGAGGGACTATAACGAATCCGGGGATTTGGAGTTACGAAGGCGTGGCCGGTGCACATATTGTGTTTTCTGGCTTATGCTTTTTGGCAGCTATCTGGCACTGGGTATATTGGGATCTAGAAATATTTTGTGATGAACGTACAGGAAAACCCTCTTTGGATTTGCCCAAAATCTTTGGAATTCATTTATTTCTTTCAGGGCTGGCTTGCTTTGGTTTTGGCGCATTTCATGTAACAGGATTGTATGGTCCGGGAATATGGGTATCCGATCCTTATGGACTAACCGGAAGGGTACAATCTGTAAATCCGGCGTGGGGTGTGGAAGGTTTTGATCCTTTTGTTCCGGGAGGAATAGCCTCTCATCATATTGCAGCAGGGACCTTGGGCATATTGGCGGGTCTATTCCATCTTAGCGTCCGTCCGCCCCAACGTCTATACAAAGGATTGCGTATGGGAAATATTGAAACCGTCCTTTCCAGTAGTATCGCTGCTGTCTTTTTTGCAGCTTTTGTGGTTGCTGGAACTATGTGGTATGGTTCGGCAACTACCCCGATTGAATTATTTGGTCCCACTCGTTATCAATGGGATCAAGGATACTTTCAACAAGAAATATATCGACGAGTTGGTGCTGGGCTAGCCGAAAATCAAAGTTTATCCGAAGCTTGGTCTAAAATTCCTGAAAAATTAGCTTTTTATGATTACATCGGCAATAATCCAGCAAAGGGGGGATTATTCAGAGCGGGCTCAATGGACAATGGGGATGGAATTGCTGTTGGGTGGTTAGGACACCCTATTTTTAGAGATAAAGAGGGTCGTGAACTTTTTGTACGTCGTATGCCTACTTTTTTTGAAACATTTCCGGTTGTTTTGGTAGACGGAGACGGAATTGTTAGAGCCGATGTTCCTTTTAGAAGGGCGGAATCGAAATACAGTGTCGAACAAGTAGGTGTAACTGTTGAGTTCTATGGCGGCGAACTCAATGGAGTCAGTTATAGTGATCCCGCTACTGTGAAAAAATATGCTAGACGTGCTCAATTGGGTGAAATTTTTGAATTAGATCGTGCTACTTTGAAATCCGACGGTGTTTTTCGTAGCAGTCCGAGGGGTTGGTTTACTTTTGGACATGCTTCGTTTGCTTTGCTCTTTTTCTTCGGACACATTTGGCATGGTGCTAGAACCTTGTTCAGAGATGTTTTTGCTGGTATTGACCCCGATTTGGATGCTCAAGTAGAATTTGGAGCATTCCAAAAACTTGGAGATCCAACTACAAGAAGACAAGTAATCTGATAGAATATTGTTTTGTTATTTTTCGTTTTTCGTTTTGTGAGTAGGGTACCAGATAAATCTTGATTTGAATGGCTACCTTTTCTTTGACTCTTGCTCTTTCTTTATCCGGGAGACGATCCCAAATAAACAGGTATGGAAGCTATAATTGTATGTAAACCACGATCGAATCTATGGAAGCATTGGTTTATACATTCCTCTTAGTCTCAACTTTAGGAATAATTTTTTTCGCTATCTTTTTTCGAGACCCACCTAAAGTTCCAACTAAAAAGGTGAAATGATTTTTCATTATCTCAATTGAAAGTAATGAGCCTCCCAATATTGAGAGGCTCATTACTTCAACTAGTCTCCGTGTTCCTCGAATGGATCTCTTAGTTGTTGAGAGGGTTGCCCAAAAGCAGTATATAAGGCGTACCCAGTAAAACTTACAAGTAAACCCGATATAAAGATGGCAACTAGGGTTGCTGTTTCCATTATTATATAGTTTCAAGACCACAATGGGTCTATGATAAGATCATTTATTTACAACGGAATGGTATACAAAGTCAACAGATCTCAATGAATATAAAATACGATTTATGGCTACACAAACCGTTGAGAGTAGTTCTAGATCTGGTCCAAGACGAACTGCTGTAGGGAGTTTATTGAAACCATTGAATTCAGAATACGGTAAAGTAGCTCCTGGGTGGGGAACTACTCCTTTGATGGGTATCGCAATGGCCCTTTTTGCGGTATTCCTATCTATTATTTTGGAGATTTATAATTCTTCCATTTTACTGGACGGAATTGGAATGAATTAGATTCACAAGAACTAGTAAATTCACAAGAACTAGTAACTAACTTTTCAATACAAAGTGAAGCATTTAGGTCTCTGATTTTTATCCCATTCTATTTTGGTAGTTCGATCGTGAAATTTCTTTGTTTCTGTAGTTCCGGAATATGAGTGGGTGACTTGTTATAATTGATCCTATGGATAGTACAGAGAATGCGTCTGTCATCTTGATAGAGATGGTTTTACTTCGTCGGATATTCATTCTAGTATCTGAAGCATGGAATATAGGAAATAGATTCCAAAGTATTATTAGCACTATGATTCATCCTTAATATTCAGACCACGTGTCCGGACTTCCATTTTTTTTTTTTTTTTTTCAAAGAGTTAGATTTAGAAGTTATAAATCGAAATATTTTTATTTTTTCAAACTCCTATTTACGCTTATTTTGATCAAAGGACAAGGGTGTCGTTGGATTTTTATTCATTCTAGTTATTCATTGAATAAGTGATAATCCAACAGTTCTTACTCAAGGAATTTTTGGAATTAGTTTATAAAGAAAGGGTTTTATTGAATCATCGTGGTTCTAGTATGAATCTGGGGTTTTAACCGATTCATAGGGTCTTAACAAGAGAATTCCTATCAATAATAAAGAAAACAGTAGTTAAAGGCGCATTACACACAATAAAAAAAAAACTATAAAAAAAATAGGTAAATAGAAGATTCAAGA